GCTAGTGTAGCTTAATTTAAAGTATGGCACTGAAAATGCTAAGATGAAAATTAAAAATTTTCCGCAGGCATGAAAGGTTTGGTCCTAGCCTCAGTATTAATTGCAACTAGAATTATACATGCAAGTTTCAGCATCCCCGTGAGAATGTCCTCATCAGTCTATTAACTTATTAGGAACTGGTATCAGGCACACACATGTAGCCCAAGACACCTTGCTTAGCCACACCCCCAAGGGATTTCAGCAGTAATAAACATTGACTTATAAGCGCAAGCTTGAGTCAGTTAAAGTTTACTGGGTTGGTAAATCTCGTGCCAGCCACCGCGGTTATACGAGTAACCCAAATTAATACTCACCCGGCGTAAAGGGTGGTTACAGGAAAATCTGCAATAAACTAAAGTTAAGACCCCATCAAGCTGTTATACGCACCCATGATTGGAAACATCAACAACGAAAGTGACTTTATTAATATAGAAACCTTGATTCCACGACAGTTGGGCCCCAAACTAGGATTAGATACCCTACTATGCCCATCTACAAACTTAGACAATAATTTACCATATTGTCCGCCAGAGTACTACAAGCGCTAGCTTAAAACCCAAAGGACTTGGCGGTGCTTCAGACCCCCCTAGAGGAGCCTGTTCTGTAACCGATAATCCCCGTTAAACCTCACCACTCCTTGCCAGTACCGCCTATATACCGCCGTCGTCAGCTCACCTTGTGAAAGGTAAAAAGTAAGCAGAAAGAATTAAATTCCAAACGTCAGGTCGAGGTGTAGCGAATGGAGTGGGAAGAAATGGGCTACATTTTCTATTAAGAAAACACGGATAGTAAACTGAAAAACTACTTCAAGGTGGATTTAACAGTAAGGGAAAATTAGAACATTTCCCTGAAGCCGGCTCTGAAGCGCGCACACACCGCCCGTCACTCTCCTCAATAAAACTACTTTTTTTTCCTAAAAATTTTATCTAATCAAGAGGAGGCAAGTCGTAACATGGTAAGTGTACTGGAAAGTGCACTTGGTATCAAAATGTAGCTAAACCAGCAAAGCATCTCCCTTACACCGAGAAGACACCCGTGCAACTCGGGCCATTTTGAACCTTAAAACTAGCCTAATTAACTCCTAAACACAACACTATTAATTACCCCACCTTTCACTATAAAATTAAAACATTTTAAACCTTTTAGTATGGGTGACAGAACCAAGATTTCAGCGCAATAAACGATGTACCGCAAGGGAAAGTTGAAAAAGAAATGAAATAACCACTAAAGTAACATAAAAGCAGAGACTCAATCTCGTACCTTTTGCATCATGATTTAGCAAGATCAACTAGGCAAAGAGACCTTAAGTCTATTTTCCCGAAACTAAACGAGCTACTCCGGAGCAGCATATTAGAGCCAACCCGTCTCTGTGGCAAAAGAGTGGGAAGACTTCCGAGTAGCGGTGACAAACCTATCGAGTTTAGTGATAGCTGGTTACCCAAGAAAAGAACTTAAATTCTGCATTAATTTTTTTAAATATCAATTAAGAAATATCACTTTAAGATAAAAAATAAGAATTAATAGTTATTTAGAAGAGGTACAGCCCTTCTAAATTAAGATACAACTTTTAAAGGTGGGTAATGATCATATTTATTAAAGGATTCTTCCCCAGTAGGCCTAAGAGCAGCCATCTGTAAAGTAAGCGTCACAGCTCCAGCATCATCTAATCCTATAATTTTGATATTTATTTCAAAACCCCCTTGATTTTATTGGATTTTTTTATAAAAATAAAAGAACTTATGCTAAAATGAGTAATATGAGGCCAAACCTCTCCCAACACAAGTGTAAATCAGAAAGAATTAAATCACTGATAATTAACGGACCCAAACTGAGGGTATAATAATGATTTATTGTTAACTAGAAAATCTTATTTAATTTACCATTAACCCTACACAGGAGTGTTTTAAGGAAAGATTAAAAGAAAATAAAGGAACTCGGCAAACATAAACTCCGCCTGTTTACCAAAAACATCGCCTCTTGATTATTATAAGAGGTCCCGCCTGCCCTGTGACAATGTTTAACGGCCGCGGTATTTTGACCGTGCGAAGGTAGCGTAATCACTTGTCTTTTAAATGAAGACCTGTATGAAAGGCATCACGAGAGTTTAACTGTCTCTATTTTCTAATCGATGAAATTGATTTTCCCGTGAAGAAGCGGGAATAATACCATTAGACGAGAAGACCCTATGGAGCTTCAAACACTTAGATTAATTTTGTAAAAATATTTCCTGCCCTAAGGGGTAAACCTCATAATATTTTTAATTTAATTGTTTTTGGTTGGGGTGACCAAGGGGAAAAACAAATCCCCCTTATCGATTGAGTACTAAGTACTTAAAAACTAAAGCGACAGCTTTAGTTGATAAAATATTTATCGAACAATGACCCAGGACTTACTGATCAATGAACCAAGTTACCCTAGGGATAACAGCGCAATCCTTTCCTAGAGTCCCTATCGCCGAAAGGGTTTACGACCTCGATGTTGGATCAGGACATCCTAATGGTGTAACCGCTATTAAGGGTTCGTTTGTTCAACGATTAATAGTCCTACGTGATCTGAGTTCAGACCGGAGAAATCCAGGTCAGTTTCTATCTATGAATTAATTTTTCCTAGTACGAAAGGACCGGAAAAATGGAGCCTATGCCTTAAGCACGCTCCTTTTTCACCTACTGAAACAAGCTAAATTAGGTAAGAAAATATTACCTAAAACCCAAGACAAGGGTTGTTAAGGTGGCAGAGCCTGGTAAATGCGAAAGACCTAAGCCCTTTAATTCAGAGGTTCAAATCCTCTCCTTAACTATGCTTCAACCCATTATACTCTATTTTATTAATCCCCTTGCCTATATTATTCCAATTCTCCTAGCCACCGCTTTCCTTACCCTAGTAGAACGAAAAATTCTTGGCTATATACAATTTCGTAAAGGCCCCAACATTGTTGGAGGACCATACGGCATTTTACAGCCCATCGCAGATGGAATTAAACTCTTCATTAAAGAACCAGTCCGCCCCTCATCATCCTCCCCATTTTTATTTTTGGCTACCCCAACCATTGCACTCACCCTAGCCCTCCTTATATGGATACCACTCCCTCTCCCACATTCAATTGTTAATATTAACCTAGGTCTTCTATTTATTTTAGCAATTTCAAGTTTAACTGTGTACACAATCTTAGGGTCAGGATGAGCATCAAACTCAAAATATGCCCTTATAGGAGCACTTCGAGCTGTTGCACAAACTATTTCATACGAAGTCAGCCTAGGCCTCATCCTACTATCAATAATTATTTTCGCAGGCGGCTTTACCCTTCATACATTTAACCTGGCTCAAGAATCAATTTGATTTTTAATCCCAGGTTGGCCCCTAGCCATAATATGATATATTTCAACCCTAGCAGAAACAAACCGAACACCATTTGATCTTACTGAAGGAGAATCAGAACTAGTCTCAGGCTTTAATATCGAATATGCTGGGGGATCATTTGCCTTATTTTTTTTAGCCGAATACACAAACATCCTAATAATAAACACCCTTTCTGTGATCCTATTTTTAGGTACCTCCTATAGCCCATTAATACCACAAATCTCTACATTTACCCTAATAATTAAAGCCACCCTTTTAACTCTTATCTTCTTATGAATTCGAGCATCTTACCCCCGATTCCGATATGATCAACTTATACATTTAGTTTGAAAAAACTTCTTACCCCTCACTTTAGCCCTTATTTTATGACATATCACCTTACCTGTTGCCCTAACAAGTCTTCCCCCTCTGACTTAGTTGGAAGTGTGCCTGAATTAAAGGACCACTTTGATAGAGTGGATAATGAAAGTTAAAACCCTTCCACTTCCTCCTAGAAAAACAGGATTTGAACCTATACTAAAGAGATCAAAACTCTTAGTGCTTCCAACTACACCACTTCCTAAGTAAAGTCAGCTAACGCAAGCTTTTGGGCCCATACCCCAACCATGTTGGTTTAAATCCTTCCCTTACTAATGAATCCAATTGTATTAACCATTATCATCTCCAGCCTCGGCCTAGGCACCACAATGACATTTATAGGCTCACACTGATTACTTATGTGAATAGGTCTCGAAATTAACACCCTAGCTATTACTCCTCTAATAATTAACCAACACCACCCACGAGCAGTAGAAGCAACCACAAAATACTTCATTACACAGGCAACCGCCTCTGCTTTACTCCTATTTGCTAGCGTAACAAACGCCTGAGCTTCAGGGGAGTGAAGCATTCTTGAAATAATTAATCCAACATCTGCCACACTTGCAACCATCGCACTAGCCTTGAAAATTGGCATCGCACCTTTACATTTTTGATTACCTGAAGTCCTTCAAGGACTAAATCTTACCACAGGTTTAATCTTATCAACTTGACAAAAACTCGCCCCATTTGCTATTCTTCTTCAATTATATCCGATATTAAACCCAAATCTACTATTATTTTTAGGTATTACCTCTGTTGTCGTGGGGGGTTGGGGGGGACTAAACCAAACCCAATTACGAAAAATTTTAGCCTACTCATCAATTGCTCACCTTGGTTGAATAATTACAATCCTTCATTACTCCCCCAACCTTACTCAACTTAACCTAATTTTATACATTATCATAACCCTAACAACCTTCCTATTATTCAAAATATTTAATTCCACTAAAATTAATTCCATTACTACCTCAACAATTAAATCTCCACTCCTATCTGTTATCACCTTAATAACCCTACTCTCCCTTGGTGGCCTCCCCCCTTTAACTGGATTTATACCAAAATGATTGATTCTACAAGAACTAACCAAACAGAACTTAAATATCTCCGCTACCATTATAGCCTTTGCAGCTCTTCTCAGCTTATTCTTTTATTTACGCCTATGTTATTCCATAACCCTAACAATATCCCCAAATTCTATTCACCTAATATCACCTTGACGAACAAAAATTATTCAACCAAACCTTTTATTAATAACAACCGCTTGCCTCTCAATTTTACTTCTCCCATTAACCCCAACCATTTTTATATTAACCATTTAAGAAATTTAGGCTAATAGAGACCAAAAGCCTTCAAAGCTTTAAGCGAGAGTGGAAACCTCCCAATTTCTGTTAAGATTTGCAAGATTTTATCTCACATCTTCTGAATGCAACCCAGATACTTTAATTAAGCTAAAACCTTCTAGGCAAGTAGGCCTTGATCCTACAAAATCTTAATTAACAGCTAAGCGTTCTATCCAGCGAACTTTTACCTACTTTCCTCCCCGGGGAGGAAAAAGGGGAGGAAAGCTCGGGGAGGTTTCCAACCTCCAATTTTGGATTTGCAATCCAACGTAAATTACTTCAGAGCTGGTATGAAGAGGAATTTAACCTCTGTCTACGGGACTACAATCCGCCACTTAGTTCTCAGCCATCTTACCTGTGACAATTAACCGTTGATTCTTCTCTACAAATCACAAAGATATTGGCACCCTTTACTTAATCTTCGGTGCATGAGCAGGAATAGTGGGCACCGCCCTAAGTTTACTTATTCGAGCAGAATTAAGCCAGCCTGGTACCCTTCTTGGGGATGATCAAATTTACAATGTAATCGTTACTGCCCACGCTTTGGTGATAATTTTTTTTATGGTAATACCCATCATAATTGGGGGATTTGGGAATTGATTAGTCCCCTTAATAATTGGTGCACCAGATATAGCTTTCCCACGAATAAATAATATAAGTTTCTGACTTTTGCCTCCTTCCTTACTTTTACTACTTGCCTCAGCCGGAGTTGAAGCAGGAGCCGGCACTGGTTGAACGGTTTACCCTCCTCTTGCAGGAAATTTAGCTCACGCCGGAGCATCGGTAGATTTAGCAATTTTTTCCTTACATTTAGCTGGTATTTCTTCAATCCTAGCCTCTATTAATTTCATTACAACCATTATTAATATAAAACCCCCAGCCATTTCCCAGTATCAAACACCACTCTTTGTTTGATCAATCCTTGTAACTACTGTTCTCCTCCTCCTTTCTCTTCCAGTCCTCGCAGCTGCAATCACAATATTATTAACTGACCGTAACTTAAACACAACATTTTTTGACCCTGCAGGAGGTGGAGACCCAATCCTTTATCAGCATTTGTTCTGATTTTTCGGACACCCAGAAGTATATATTTTAATTCTCCCAGGCTTTGGAATAATCTCTCATGTAGTTGCTTATTACTCAGGTAAAAAAGAACCTTTCGGTTATATAGGAATGGTTTGAGCAATAATAGCAATCGGTTTACTTGGTTTTATCGTTTGAGCTCATCATATGTTTACAGTAGGAATAGACGTTGATACCCGAGCTTATTTTACCTCAGCAACAATAATTATTGCCATCCCAACAGGTGTTAAAGTCTTTAGTTGATTAGCAACTCTACACGGCGGAACTATTAAATGAGAAACCCCTCTTTTTTGAGCCCTTGGTTTTATTTTCCTATTTACAGCAGGAGGTTTAACAGGGATTGTATTAGCAAACTCTTCTTTAGATATTGTTCTCCACGATACTTATTATGTAGTTGCCCATTTCCATTATGTCCTATCAATAGGAGCAGTATTTGCCATTATAGCCGGTTTTATTCACTGATTCCCATTATTTACCGGATACACCCTTCATTCTACTTGAACAAAAACTCAGTTTTTAGTAATATTTATTGGAGTTAATCTAACCTTTTTCCCTCAACATTTTTTAGGTTTAGCCGGAATACCACGACGATATTCTGATTACCCAGATGCCTATGCTCTCTGAAACACAGTCTCCTCAATTGGGTCATTAATTTCCTTAGTCGCTGTAATTATATTTTTATTTATTATTTGAGAAGCATTTGCTTCTAAACGAGAAGTATTATCAATCGAACTACCAAACACAAACGTCGAATGACTCCATGGATGTCCACCACCTCACCATACCTACGAAGAACCGGCATTTGTTCAAGTACAACGAACTTCTTTTTAAACAAGAAAGGAAGGAATCGAACCCCCATAAGTTGGTTTCAAGCCAACCACATCACCACTCTGCCACTTTCTTTTGAGATACTAGTAAAATACATTACACTGCCTTGTCAAGACAGAATTGTAAGTTTAAACCTTACGTATCTTTTAGTAAATGGCACACCCCTCACAATTAGGATTCCAAGATGCAGCCTCCCCAGTTATGGAAGAACTTCTCTATTTTCACGACCACACATTAATAATTGTATTTTTAATTAGTACTCTAGTTCTTTACACTATTGCAGCAATAGTTTCAACAAAGTTAACAAATAAATACATTTTGGATTCTCAAGAGATTGAAATTGTATGAACAATTTTACCCGCTGTAATTCTTATTATAATTGCCCTCCCATCCTTACGGATTTTATACCTTATAGATGAAATTAATGAACCCCATCTTACCATTAAAGCTATGGGCCATCAATGGTATTGAAGCTATGAATATACAGATTATGAAGATTTATCCTTTGACTCTTACATAATTCAAACACCTGATTTAAACCAAGGACAATTCCGCCTGCTAGAAACTGATCATCGAATAGTTGTTCCTATACAATCCCCCATCCGTGTTTTAGTCTCCGCAGAAGACGTTTTACACTCATGAACTGTTCCAGCCTTAGGGGTAAAAATAGATGCAGTCCCAGGCCGATTGAATCAAACCGCTTTTATTACCCCACGTCCAGGTGTTTATTATGGACAATGTTCAGAAATCTGTGGCGCTAACCACAGCTTTATACCCATCGTCGTAGAAGCAGTTCCACTAGAACACTTCGAAACCTGATCTTTATTAATACTAAAAGAAGCCTCATTAAGAAGCTAAATTGGGTGTAAGCATTAGCCTTTTAAGCTAAAAATTGGTGACTCCCTATCACCCTTAATGGTATGCCCCAACTTAATCCTTCCCCTTGATTTTTAATCCTTATATTCTCATGAATTTTTTTCCTAATTATTTTACCAAAAAAAGTAATAAAACATTCATTTGATAATACACCCACACCAAAAAGTGCTGAAAAACTTAAACCAGAACCCTGAAACTGACCATGAACCTAAGCTTCTTTGATCAATTCTTAAGCCCCTCCTTTTTTGGAGTTCCATTAATTGCTATAGCAATTATAATTCCATGATTAATTTTTCCTACTCCCACAAATCGATGATTAAATAATCGAGTACTGACACTCCAATCATGATTTATTAATCGATTTACTTATCAATTATTACAGCCCATAAATTTTGGAGGTCATAAATGAGCTATAATTCTAACAACCCTTATACTATTTTTAATTACCATTAATCTCCTTGGCTTATTACCCTATACCTTCACACCAACAACCCAACTATCCCTTAACATAGCATTTGCTATTCCACTTTGATTAACAACAGTTTTGGTAGGCTTACTTAATCAACCTACTGTAGCCCTTGGTCACCTTCTACCTGAAGGCACTCCCACCTTATTAATTCCCATCCTCATTATTATTGAAACTATTAGCCTCTTTATCCGACCCCTGGCATTAGGAGTACGATTAACCGCCAATTTAACAGCTGGCCATCTTCTTATACAACTTATCGCTACAGCAGCCTTCGTTCTTTTAACAATTATACCAACTGTAGCTTTATTAACATCTTTAATTTTATTCTTATTAACTATTTTGGAAATTGCTGTAGCAATAATTCAAGCATACGTCTTTGTACTTTTACTAAGCCTTTATCTACAAGAAAACGTTTAATGGCTCACCAAGCACACGCATATCACATAGTTGACCCTAGCCCATGGCCATTAACAGGAGCTGTTGCTGCTTTACTAATAACATCAGGCTTAGCCGTCTGATTCCATTTCCATTCTATGACCCTCCTTTACCTTGGATTAATCCTTCTTCTTTTAACTATGATTCAATGATGACGAGATATTATTCGAGAGGGTACATTTCAAGGCCACCATACTCCCCCAGTTCAAAAAGGGCTCCGTTACGGAATAATTTTATTTATTACTTCAGAAGTATTCTTTTTCATAGGATTTTTCTGAGCCTTTTACCACTCTAGTCTCGCACCAACACCCGAGCTAGGTGGATTTTGACCACCAGCAGGAATCTTTCCATTGGACCCATTTGAAGTACCCCTCCTAAATACTGCAGTTCTCTTAGCTTCTGGAGTCACAGTAACCTGAGCCCACCATAGCCTTATGGAGGGAAACCGAAAAGAAGCCATCCAAGCCCTAACCCTTACCGTAGCCCTCGGATTTTATTTTACAGCCCTCCAGGCCATAGAATATTATGAAGCCCCTTTCACTATTGCTGACGGTGTTTACGGATCAACATTCTTTGTGGCCACAGGTTTTCATGGCCTCCACGTTATTATTGGTTCAACATTTTTAGTAGTTTGTTTACTACGGCAGATCCAGTATCATTTTACATCACAACACCATTTTGGCTTTGAAGCCGCTGCATGGTATTGACACTTTGTAGATGTAGTATGACTATTCCTTTATGTTTCCATCTATTGATGAGGCTCATAATTACTTTTCTAGTATAATCTAGTACAAGTGATTTCCAATTATTTAATCTTGGTTAAAATCCAGGGAAAAGTAATGAATCTCATTATAGTTTCTGTCGCGATTACGGCCCTCATTTCCCTAATCCTCGCTATTTTAGCATTTTGACTCCCTTCATTAAACCCAGATAATGAAAAATTATCTCCATTCGAGTGCGGTTTTGATCCTTTAGGGGACGCACGCCTTCCATTTTCATTACGTTTCTTCCTTGTAGCAATCCTCTTCCTCTTGTTTGATTTAGAAATTGCTCTCTTATTACCATTACCCTGAGGTAATCAACTACCTACACCAAATACCTCTTTAATTTGAGCAGCAAGTATTATTATTTTACTAACCGCAGGCCTCATTTACGAGTGACTTCAAGGAGGCCTTGAATGAGCAGAATAAGGTATTTAGTCTAAATAAAGACCACTAATTTCGGCTTAATAGATTATGGTTAAAATCCATAAATACCTTATGTCCCCTATTTACTTCAGCTTCAGCTCAGCATTCATTTTAGGTCTAACAGGCCTCGCATTTAATCGATCCCACCTTTTATCTGCCCTCCTATGTCTGGAGGGAATAATATTATCCTTATTTATTGCTATTGCCCTTTGATCAATAACATTAAACTCCGTTTCCTGCTCAATTATTCCAATGATTCTTTTAACATTTTCCGCTTGTGAAGCTAGCGCAGGATTAGCGTTACTAGTGGCAACTACCCGAACCCATGGTTCTGATCTCCTTCGAAACATAAATCTACTCCAATGCTAAAAATTTTAATTCCAACAATTATACTACTCTTTATCACATGATTATTACCAAAAAAATGATTGTGATTAGCTACAATAACCCATAGCCTCCTAATTGCAACACTAAGCCTACTTTGATTTAAATGGAACTCAGATATGGCATGAGATTTTTCAAATTATTATTTTGGCATTGACCCACTCTCCGCCCCCTTAATTATTCTTACCTGTTGACTTCTTCCATTAATAATTCTAGCAAGTCAAAATCATATTTCCACCGAACCAATTCAACGCCAACGCACTTACATTTCACTTTTAATTTTACTTCAAATTTTCCTAATTATAGCTTTCAGTGCTACAGAAATAATTATATTTTATATTATATTTGAATCTACACTTATCCCTACGCTCATTATTATTACACGATGAGGAAATCAAACCGAACGTTTAAATGCAGGAACATACTTTCTATTTTACACCTTAATTGGCTCCCTACCATTACTTATTGCCCTTCTTCTCTTACAAAACGATATAGGCTCATTATCCATAATTATTATACAATACTCCAAACCATTAAACCTTTCATCATGAGCTGATAAATTATGATGAGTAGCCTGCTTAATTGCCTTTTTAGTAAAAATACCTCTTTATGGAGTACACCTTTGACTTCCCAAAGCCCATGTTGAAGCTCCCATCGCCGGATCAATGATTTTAGCCGCAATTTTACTTAAATTAGGTGGCTATGGAATAATACGAATTATTCTTATTCTTAATCCATTAACCAAAGAAATAGCATACCCTTTCTTAATTTTAGCCATTTGAGGTGTAATTATAACTAGCTCTATCTGCCTCCGACAAACTGATTTAAAATCCCTAATCGCTTACTCCTCAGTAAGCCACATAGGATTAGTTGCTAGTGCAATTTTAATCCAAACACCATGAAGCTTCGCAGGAGCAATTACATTAATGATTGCACATGGATTAACCTCATCAGCCCTATTTTGCTTAGCTAACACTAACTATGAACGTATTCATAGCCGAACACTTCTCTTAGCACGAGGTATCCAAGTTGTTCTTCCATTAATAGCAACCTGATGACTTCTTACTAACCTCGCTAATCTAGCTCTCCCACCGACCCCAAATCTTATAGGCGAACTCCTCATTATTACTTCCCTATTTAACTGATCCAACTGAACCATTTTATTAACTGGTTTAGGGGTATTAATTACAGCCTCATATTCCCTTTATATATTTTTAATGACACAACGAGGCTTTACCCCACAACACATGCTTTCATTAAACCCTTCATTTACACGAGAACACCTTCTCCTCTCCCTTCACCTTCTCCCTATGTTTTTATTAATTCTTAAACCAGAACTTATTTGAGGTTGAACTTTCTGTAATTATAGTTTAGTAAAAACATTAGATTGTGGTTCTAAAAACAAAAGTTAAAATCTTTTTAATCACCAAGAGAGGTCTGGGACACAAAGAACTGCTAATTCTTCTTACCGTGGTTCAAATCCACGGCTCACTTAGCTCCTGAAAGATAATAGTTATCTATTGGTCTTAGGAACCAAAAACTCTTGGTGCAACTCCAAGCAAGAGCTATGAACATAATCTTCAATTCCACTTTTCTTCTTATCTTTACAATTCTACTTTACCCATTAATTTTACCCCCTTCCCTTAAAAAATTTAATACTAATTGATCATCTTCCTACGCCAAAACAGCTGTAAAAATCTCTTTCTTTATTAGCTTAATCCCCCTATTCACTTATTTAGACCAAGGTTTAGAATCCATTACAACTAATTGAAACTGAATCAATATTGGACCCTTTGACATTAACATAAGCTTTAAATTCGATTTCTACTCAATTATCTTTATCCCCATTGCTCTTTACGTAACTTGATCAATCCTTGAATTTGCCCTTTGATATATACATTTAGACCCTAATATTAATCGCTTCTTCAAATATCTCCTTCTCTTTTTAATCTCAATGATTATCCTGGTTACCGCTAATAATATATTCCAATTATTTATTGGATGGGAGGGAGTGGGAATTATATCCTTTCTACTAATTGGCTGATGATATAGTCGAACAGATGCAAACACTGCAGCTCTACAAGCCGTAATTTATAATCGTGTGGGGGATATCGGACTTATCTTAAGTATGGCCTGATTAGCTATGAACTTAAATTCATGAGAAATTCAACAACTCTTCTTTTTATCTAAAGATAAAGACCTAACCTTTCCTCTACTAGGATTAATTCTAGCCGCAGCAGGAAAATCAGCACAATTTGGACTCCACCCATGATTGCCCTCAGCAATAGAAGGACCTACGCCAGTCTCCGCTCTACTCCATTCCAGCACCATAGTCGTAGCTGGTATCTTCCTTTTAATTCGCCTTCACCCATTAATGCAAGATAACCAGATCATCTTAACAACATGTCTATGTTTGGGATCATTAACCACCTTATTTACCGCTACATGTGCTTTAACCCAAAATGATATCAAAAAAATCATTGCCTTTTCAACATCCAGCCAACTTGGCCTGATAATAGTTACAATTGGACTTAATCAACCACAACTAGCATTCTTTCACATCTGCACCCACGCTTTTTTCAAAGCAATACTATTTCTTTGTTCAGGTTCAATTATTCACAGCCTTAATGATGAACAAGATATCCGAAAAATGGGGGGTCTTCATAAACTTTTACCATTTACCTCCTCCTCCTTAACTATTGGTAGCCTTGCCCTTACAGGCATGCCATTTTTATCAGGATTCTTCTCTAAAGATGCCATCATTGAATCCATAAACACTTCCCATTTAAACGCCTGAGCCCTAACCTTAACCCTTATTGCAACCTCCTTTACCGCTATCTACAGTTTACGTCTTATTTTTTTTACCCAAATAAAATACCCACGATTTATAACCTTCCCCCCAATTAATGAAAATAATATTTTACTTATTAACCCTATTAAACGCCTTGCTTATGGAAGCATTCTTGCCGGCTTAATTATTACCTCCAATCTCCCGCCATCAAAAACACAAATCATAACCATAACTTACCCTTTAAAATTATCAGCCATCCTAGTAACAATTATTGGTCTACTTTTAGCATTGGAGTTAGCCAATTTAACCTACACCCAACTCAAAATTTTCCCAACCATGCCAACCCACCATTTCTCTAATATATTAGGCTATTTTCCACAAATTATCCATCGACTTTTACCAAAAAATAATCTAAACTGAGCCCAACATATTTCAACACATTTAATTGATCAAAATTGAAATGAAAAAATTGGACCAAAAAGTTCCTTTCTTCAACAAACATTTTTGATTAAATTATCAACTCAACCCCAACAAGGATTTATTAAAACCTATCTAATATTATTTTTACTGACAGTTATTTTAGCTATTTTAATTACCCTAGCCTAAACTACTCGTAAAGCACCCTGTGATAATCCTCGAGTTAACTCTAAAATTACAAACAACGTCAAAAATAAAACTCACCCCCCCAACACCAACATCCACCCCCCACTAGAATATAGTATAGCCACACCCTCCAACTCACCTCGACCTACTTCCAATATATTAATTTCTTCCATTCCCACCCAACCAACTCCCTCCCATTTTACAACAAAATATTTGCCTATGAGAAAGATCCCAATTAAATAAATACCAACATACATTAATACAGATCAATCCCCTCACGTTTCAGGGTAAGGCTCAGCAGCAAGCGCCGCCGTGTAAGCAAATACTACCAACATTCCCCCTAAATAAATTAAAAATAACACCAAAGACAAAAAAGATCCACCATGTCCTACTAACAAACCACACCCAACCCCAGCTACCATCACTAACCCTAAAGCTGCAAAATATGGAGACGGATTAGATGCCACCGCCATTAACCCCAAAACAAGACCCACTAATATTACAAACATAAAATAAATCATTATTCCCATTTGGATTTTAACCAAAACCAATAACTTGAAAAACTATCGTTGTTTATTCAACTATAAGAATTATAATGATCACTAATACCCGAAAAACTCACCCACTTTTTAAAATTATTAATAACACCTTAATTGATTTACCAACGCCTTCTAATATTTCAATCTGATGAAACTTCGGTTCACTTTTAGGACTTTGCCTAATTATCCAAATCCTAACAGGCCTATTTTTAGCCATACATTACACTGCAGATATTTCCATTGCTTTCTCCTCAGTAGTTCACATTTGCCGAGATGTTAATTACGGCTGACTAATCCGTAATATTCATGCTAACGGAGCATCTATTTTTTTTATTTGCATTTACTTACACATCGCCCGAGGATTGTATTATGGTTCTTACCTTTCTAAAGAGACATGAAATATTGGAGTAATTTTATTATTTCTACTAATAGCGACAGCCTTTGTAGGTTACGTTTTACCATGAGGACAAATATCATTCTGAGGGGCCACAGTTATTACTAACCTTCTTTCTGCCTTTCCATATGTAGGAAATACACTAGTACAATGAATCTGAGGGGGTTTCTCAATTGACAATGCCACCTTAACACGCTTCTTTGCCTTCCACTTCATTTTCCCCTTCCTAATTTTTGGACTTACTTTAATTCATATTCTCTTCCTCCATGAAACTGGCTCCAATAACCCCACTGGAATTAATTCTGATATAGACAAAATCCCATTTCACCCTTACTTCTCATATAAAGACATCCTTGGTTTCCTTGTAGTAATCTTATTACTAACCCTTTTAGCCCTATTTTCACCTAATCTTTTAGGAGATGCTGAAAACTACATTCCAGCAAACCCCCTTGTAACCCCTCCCCATATCAAACCTGAATGATATTTCCTATTTGCCTATGCTATCCTTCGATCTATTCCTAATAAATTAGGTGGAGTCTTAGCTCTTTTATTTTCCATTTTTATTCTCCTATTAGTCCCCCTTCTCCACACTTCAAAACAACGAAGTAACACCTTCCGCCCATTCACTCAATTTCTATTTTGAATACTCATCACTAACACAATTATCTTAACATGAATTGGAGGTCAACCAGTTGAACAACCTTTTATTTTTATTGGCCAAATTGCATCTATTTTTTATTTTTTATTATTTCTTATTATTATTCCATTAACAGGTTGATACGAAAATAAAATGCTCAACCTTAATTAATGTTTTGGTAGCTTAATCCTAAAGCGTCGGCCTTGTAAGCCGCAAACCGGAGGTGAAACCCCTCCCCAAAACATCAGAGAAAAGAGGGTTGAACTCCTACCTTTGGCTCCCAAAGCCAACATTCTGCCTAAACTATCCTCTGTATGTCACAAAATCATGCAAATTCGTAATTTTGTGAGTAAGTCAGTTGCACATATTAATGACTTATCCCACATATGTTAATATACCACATACAACATAAATGTAGAATCATCATTAATAGATATACCCCATCTATATAACATCTCTATGTTTAATAATCATTAATCTATATTCCCCTACTTCATAACATAGATCGCTAACCCCCATTTTCCCGAGAAATCAATTAATTTATAACATTTTTATTCTCCACCCTTATTTTCTTATAGATAACATTTCCATTACATACAATCTTTTCCTCCTCATTTTATTAACTTTAACAAGTTTAATGTGGGGACCTAAGAAACCCGCAATGATCCGTTCAGTGCATATAGTGTACGGTTTGTGGTACTTTCCTAATTAACTCCCCTACAATTGATCAAATGCTCGCATTTGGCTAACATTAAGTACCAACAGTTCTGTACGTATCAGGACTCCTTCCACCCTAGTTCCCTCAATTGGCATTCTACTCTTAACCGTCTCAAGATTTCTTGCCCTCCCTGTTTTTTTTTTTCGGTATGAAGCATGAACTATGCCCAAGGGCTGATTAAAAAACACTCATATAAGCATCATAGCTTCCTCGACAATTATATTTATATTACTCAATACTCTCATTCTTGAATTATAATAGTCAAGTTGACCAAGTCCCAGGAGGATAGAAGTTATGACGCCATAGACGACACATTTCGATTTTGTGGTTAATTTAACTTTACTAGAAAAAAAACATATCATTAATCCTCATTAATCTAAGATATTATAAACGTTTAATGGGAAATGCATTTCACTTTTTTCCTCATACTTCTTCCTATTCGAGCATAATATTAAGGTTTTTTTAGGGTGCCCTCTGGGTGGCGAAGCGAAAGACGATTAATTGTTGATTTTTTTTTTTGGGAAAAACCCCCCCTCCCCCCTAATATACATTTTGGCTATCTCGAAAAACCCCAAAAACGAGGACCGAATGCATATATTTTTTGTGTGTGTAAAAAAAACTCTTGATGTACATTGTTGCACAATGTGAC